AAAAATATTATTGTAATAGTGTAAATAAACACGTTTATTGGTGAGGTTTCTACCCAACTCGAGGCTTTCCTGTTTACGGGGGGTTTTCAGGAATAAATAACAGCCTAGGAGTTTAGGGGGGTAGGGGGGTTTTACGCGCAAAACCCGAGGGGGGCACGTCATATATATGTTAGGAGAAATATTATCTATTTATGCTCTTGATATCGGTTATGCAATTCTTCTATAGAAATCGTACACCATTCACGATTATCAACTTATGCGAGAAAAATGTACCCCCTTGTCTGTGTACCTTAGCGCTGCACTGTGAAATGCCAAATGAAAGGAGGACAAAAAAAAATAACCATGTCCATTAGAGTGAACGCTCGGCATGTGGGGTCACGGTTAATTAGAACTCCACCAACAATCAAATGCCAGGGTCGATGAAAGTGGAGGGAATGATACCAAGTAATGGCCCTGAAATAGGAACCAAATGCCAGGAATAGTTCACCGTGTGAAACCCCCACGAATACTTGTCCCTGACCATCAAGAACCGAAGTCGCTTAAGCTTAACGCCCGGCATGTCATTCTTGTCTGTATCGGATTTGTTAATCAATAGGTAATTGAGTCCTGGTATATATGGTTGAAATATGTCTGTGTTAGGTCTTATCTTTGATTGTGGTTAGTTAGTTGGGTAATTCCTATTAGTATGCAGTTTAGCTAGTTGATAATTTGATGTATTCTGTCTATCTTGAAAGATTGGTGATGAGTGAATGGACAACGCCTATTAATGTGGATTATGCATAATATATGTCCTAATTCATTATTATATATGGTTAATATAGATTTATGGTGTTAATACATATATGTATTATGGCCCTTGCAAGGAATAGTTTAACTTAGAATCCTAGCTTTGGGAGTTAGGGGCGGGAGTTAGAATCTCCCTTCCTTGAAGCAGTAGGGAGGATTTTAACCTCCGGCGGTCGGCTTACAAGGCCGGCGCTCTGGCGCTGAGCTACTAGTGCAGCTGCTTAATAGAAGTTTGTTCTCTAGTCACCCTGCTGCAGGGAAAAGGCCCAGGAAGATAGAGAAATAAAGGATGGATGCAATCTGCCCAATAATAATATAGGGGTGTTCAACTGGTATGCCTCCAATTCATGTGAGAATTATTACATCAGCTACTAGTAGTCAGAAAATGAATTGTGATAGGGGACGGAAGGTTAGACTTCGTTGTTTAGAAGTGTGAAGGAAGGGGACTAATATAAGAACTAGGATAGAGGCCAGAAGTGCGAGGACTCCTCCTAGCTTGTTGGGGATAGATCGTAGGATGGCGTAGGCAAAGAGGAAGTATCATTCGGGCTTAATATGGGGCGGAGTTACGAGAGGATTAGCGGGAATAAAGTTGTCTGGGTCGCCAAGATAGTTGGGAGTAAACAGGGCGAGGGATGTGAGGGCAAGGAGCATGATGGCGAACCCTAGGAGGTCTTTGTAGGAGAAGTAGGGGTGGAAGGGAACCTTGTCTGCGTCGGAGTTAAGGCCCGCCGGGTTGTTAGAACCGGTTTCGTGTAGGAATAATAAGTGGAGGACTGTGGCTGCTAGAATCACGAAGGGTAGGAGGAAGTGGAAAGCAAAGAACCGGGTTAGGGTTGCATGATCAACTGAGAAGCCGCCTCAGATTCATTGGACTAGGGTGGTACCAACGTAAGGAACAGCTGAGAGGAGGTTGGTAATTACAGTGGCTCCTCAGAAGGACATTTGTCCTCAGGGGAGGACGTATCCGACGAATGCGGTTATTATTACTAGGAGCAATAGTACCACTCCAATATTTCAAGTTTCTTTGTAGAGGTAGGAGCCGTAGTATAACCCTCGTCCGATGTGGAGGTAAATACAAATGAAGAAGAAGGAGGCTCCATTCGCATGTATGTTGCGAATGAGTCAGCCAAAATTTACGTCCCGGCAGATGTGGGCGACAGAAGAGAATGCTGTGGCGATGTCGGAGGTGTAGTGCATGGCTAGGAAGAGGCCTGTAATGATTTGGGCAATGAGGCATAAGCCTAGAAGGGATCCAAAATTTCATCATGCTGAGATATTAGAGGGGGCGGGAAGGTCTACTAGTGCGTCATTTGCGATTTTAAGGAGGGGGTGTGTCTTTCGAAGGTTGGCCATGAGTGTTCTTGTAGTTGAGTAACAACGGTGGTTTTTCAAGTCATTAGTCTCGGTTAGAGTCCGAGCAGGAATCATGTCTTATACAGCGTTTTTATTTATGCAAGGTCTTCTTTTGGGGCTCATTGTTGTAGCGTCTAATCCTTCGCCATACTTTGCGGCGTTAGGCTTGGTAGTGGTGTCAGGTATGGGGTGTGGGCTAATAATATTAAATGGAGGTGCTTTCTTATCTTTGATTTTATTCCTAATTTACTTGGGAGGAATGTTAGTGGTTTTTGCTTATTCCTCGGCTTTGGCCTCTGAGCCTTACCCTGAGACTTGGGGCAGTCCTCGGGTTGCGATCAATTCTTTAGTCTACGGTGTTGGGGTTGTGGGGGGAGCCGGGTACATAGTGGGGGGGTGGTTTGAGGGGTCCGGGGTTGGCATTAATCAGGTGTCGGAAATGTCAGTGTTGCGTGGGGACTCAGTAGGGGTTGCCTTGATGTACTCTTCTGGAGGAGGGGCTCTTGTTGTTGCGGCGGGGGTGTTGCTGCTTACACTGTTTGTTGTGTTAGAGGTTGTGCGGGGACCGAGTCGGGGGGCTCTTCGAGCGGTTTAAATAATAAGGATGAGGAGTATAATTATTAATGTAACGAAAAAAGAGGCTAGGAAGGTTTTTACTGCGCCTCGCTGGGCGTTGCTTGTGGCAGTAATTAGTGGAAGGTTGGTGTCGTAAATTGCTTTAGGTCCTAGTTTTTCAATCCATGTTTGGTCCAATATTTGGGCGGCTACAAACTGGCCTAAAATAAGGTTAATTTTTGGGGGGAGGCGGTGAATGATGGTGGGGAAGAAGCCTAGCATGTTGGAAAAGTTGTGGAGTTTAATATTTGGTGTGGGTTTGAATTGCTTGTTTGTGAGTTGGGCTAGTTCTAATGCTGTGAGTAGTCCGACTAGGGTTACTAGGAGGGCGGCTAGCTTCAATGTGGGGGGTATGGTTATGATTGGGGTTTTGGGCAGTACAATGTTGGAGGTAATTAGTAGGCCGGCTACGATGCTTCCTCACGCTAGACGTTTGATAGGGTTAATTACTGAGGGGCTGTTTTCATTAATTGGGGAGAGTGCATTGAATCGGGGGAATCCTATTGAAACGAAGAAAATTACTCGCAGGCTGTAGATAGCGGTGAAAGAGGTGGCTAAAAGGGTGAGAGATAGGGCTCAGGCGTTGAGGTAAGAGGTGTTAAGGGCTTCGATGATTGCGTCTTTGGAAAAAAAGCCGGCGAGGAAGGGGGTTCCTGTTAAAGCTAGGCTGCCAATGGTCAAGCAAGAAGAGGTGAAGGGGGTAAGGTGGTGTATGGCTCCTATTTTGCGGATGTCCTGCTCGTCGTTCAGGCTGTGAATAACGGAGCCGGAGCATAAAAACAGTATGGCTTTAAAGAAGGCGTGGGTGCAGATGTGTAGGAAGGCCAGTTGGGGCTGGTTAAGCCCAATTACTACCATTATTAGTCCGAGTTGGCTTGATGTGGAAAAAGCGACAATTTTCTTAATGTCGTTTTGGGTGAGGGCGCAGGCGGCAGTAAATAGAGTTGTTAGAGCCCCGAGGCATAAGCAAACAGTAAGTATGGTTTGATTGTGTTGTAGAAGGGGGCTTGTGCGGATTAATAAGAAGATGCCGGCGACTACTATAGTGCTGGAGTGGAGTAGGGCAGATACTGGCGTGGGACCCTCTATTGCTGAAGGAAGTCAAGGGTGGAGGCCAAATTGGGCGGATTTCCCTGTTGCGGCTACAATGAGGCCAAGGAGGGGGTAGGTTAGGTCTATGTCTTTGGTTGATGAGAAGATTTGTTGCAGCTCTCAGGAGTTAACATTTGTTGCTATTCAGGCTATTGCAAAAATAAGTCCTACGTCTCCGACTCGATTATAAAGCACTGCTTGGAGGGCGGCTGTGTTTGCATCTGTTCGTCCGTATCATCAGCCAATTAGAAGGAAGGATATAATGCCAACTCCCTCTCAGCCAATGAAGATTTGGAATATGTTGTTTGCTGTTACAAGAATTACTATAGCGATTAGGAATGTTAGCAGGTACTTGAAAAATCGGTTTATGTAAGGGTCGGCGTGTATATATCAGGATGCGAATTCTAAGATGGATCATGTAACATAAAGGGCAATAGGGGTGAAGATAACTGAATAGAAATCGAATTTGAGGCTGATGTTGATATCGAATGCAATAGTATTTGTTCAGTTTCAGTTGGTGATGACCGCTTCTGCCCCTTCAGATAAGAAGAGGAAGAGAGGGAGTAGGCTGACGAAGAATGCGAGTTTTACTGAGGTTTTAACCTGGGTGAGTGCTCATTGGTTGTCCTTGGGGGAGGGGGTTAGGGTGGTCAGAATGGGGTACACAAGAAGGCCAAAAATAATAATGAGACTTGTGGTTATTATGAGGGGGGTCGGGTGCATAGCTTTTACTTGGAGTTGCACCAAGAGTTTTTGGTTCCTAAGACCAACGGATGCGCTATTATCCTTTAAAAGCTTCGAGGGAGCATCGGAATTCAACCGAGGGCACGGGGGGTAGCAACCTTCGTTGCTAGCAAGCCTCTCTCGGTGGATAAAAGGGGTTTAACCTTTATTCTTAGAATCACAATCTAATGTCTTAATTAAACTATATCTACAGGTAGTCCAAGCTCAAATAAGATCGGGCTTTAGAATGAGAAGAAGGAGGGGGAGCAGGTGTAGTGCGAGTAGGAGATGTTCTCGTGTGTGTGATGCATTTAAGGAAATGATGTGGTTGGGTACTGGGCCTCGTTGCGTTATTAGAAATATGTATAGGGAGTACCCGGCGGTAATGAGGGTGCCGGCCCCGGTTAGTAAGATGGTTCATCAGGATCAGCTAAGAAGAGAGGTTAGGATTATTAGTTCTCCCATGAGATTGGGAAGGGGGGGGAGGGCAAGGTTGGCTAGGCTGGAAATGAATCATCACGCTGTTATTAAGGGGAGGAGTGTCTGTAGGCCTCGGGCCAGAACCATTGTCCGGCTGTGAGTTCGCTCATAGTTGGTATTGGCTAGGCAGAATAGTGCGGAAGAAGTTAGACCGTGGGCAATTATTAGAATGAGGGCGCCTGTGAGGCCTCATGGTGTTTGGACTAGAATTCCGCCCACGACCAGGCCCATATGTCCTACGGATGAATAGGCGATGAGAGATTTAAGGTCAGTTTGTCGAAGACAAATGGAGCCTGTTATTACAACTCCCCATAGAGCAAGGATAATGAATGGGTAGCTTAGCTCCTTAGTAAGTGGCTCGAGCATAATTATTATTCGTATCATGCCGTAGCCCCCAAGCTTGAGTAATACGGCAGCTAGAACTATTGAGCCAGCGATAGGGGCTTCTACATGTGCTTTGGGAAGTCATAGGTGTACCCCATACAAGGGCATTTTTACTAGAAAGGCTAAGAGGCAGGCAGCTCACCATATTTTGTCGGCAATTGTGAGTATGGGGATGGGGGGTGCATATTGTAGTGTAAAGAGGGAGAGAGTGCCTGTACAGTTTTGTAGGAGAAGGAGGGCGACAAGGAGGGGGAGGGACCCAGCTAATGTATAGAACAGAAAGTAGGTGCCTGCATTTAGGCGTTCAGTCTGGTTTCCTCATCGGGTAATGATAATAAGGGTGGGGATGAGGGTGGCTTCAAATATGATGTAGAAGAGGATGACTTCTGTAGCAGAGAATGCTATAATCAAAAATATTTGGAGGGAGGTAAGCAGGGAAATATAGGTTCGTTGGCGGCTGATTGGTTCTTGTGCTGTGTGGTTCTGGCTGGCAAGAATTATTAGGGGGAGTAGCCAGCAGGTTAAGACAAGAAGGGGTGTAGAGAGGGGGTCTGTTGCTATTATGCAGTTAAGGTTTGTTCATCCGGACTCTCCTGTATTTTTTAGTCATGTTAAGCTAACCACAGCGATAAGGAGACTGTGGGCAAGTGTTGTGGGCCAGAGTCACTTGGCAGGTGTGAGTCAGGTAGTGGGGATTAACATAATTGTTGGGATAAGGATCTTTAGCATTGCAGGAGGTTGAGGTTTTTTAGGTGATCTGTGCCATGTGTACGGGCGGTGGCAACTAATAATGCCAAACCTGCACTAGCTTCACAGGCAGAGAATGCTAATAGGAGAAGGGGGGAAGCACAAAAGTTGGGTGTGGTTAGCTCTAGGGATCAGAGTGAAAGGGCTAGAAATAGTGAGAGTATTATCCCTTCTAGGCAGAGGAGGGCAGAGAGTAGGTGGGTTCGGTGAAATGCTAGGCCTGCTAATCCTAGTAAAAACGCCGCTGAAAAGGTAAAGTGTGTAGGAGTCATTAGGTGATTGCGGACTTTAACCGCGAGCTTTTGAGCCGAAATCAAATATTTTAGTTAAAATAATCACCTATTCGGCTCACTCAAGGCCTCCTTGTATTCATTCATAAATAAGTCCAAGAGTGAGTAGGACAAGAACAAGGGCTGCTCAGAAGAAAGTACCAAGGGGGCTCGGGAGTTGGTCCCCTCACGGAAGGGGAAGGAGTAAAGCGATTTCTAGGTCAAAAAGCAGAAAAAGAATGGCAACAAGAAAGAATCGCATGGAGAAGGGGAGACGGGCGGATCCAAGGGGGTCAAAACCGCATTCATAGGGGGATAGTTTCTCTTGGTCAGGGTTCATTTGAGGTAGCCAAAATGAGACAATTGCGAGGAGGGTGGAGAGAGCTATTGTAATAAAGATGACTGTGGAAATTAGGTTCATTATCTTTCCTTGGATTTTGACCAAGATCGGGTGATTGGAAGTCACTTATACTTTTTGTACTAGAAAGATAGGATCCTCATCAGTAGATTGAAATATACAAGAATAGTCAGACTACGTCTACAAAGTGTCAGTATCATGCTGCTGCCTCAAAGCCAAAGTGGTGTTCTGTTGTGAAATGATAATTAACTTGACGGAGGAGGCAGACGGCAAGAAAGGAGGTTCCGATAATAACATGTAGTCCGTGAAAGCCTGTGGCTACGAAGAAGGTGGAACCATAAACTCCGTCAGCGATTGTGAATGGGGCTTCGTAGTACTCTATGGCTTGAAGAACAGTAAAATAGCCGCCGAGGAGGATTGTTAGGACTAGGGATTGGATGGCTTGCTTACGTTCCCCCTCTATGATGCTGTGGTGTGCTCACGTAACAGTAACTCCTGAAGAGAGAAGGACTGCTGTGTTGAGAAGGGGGACGCCGAAAGGGTCTAAAGGGGTGATGCCTGTTGGAGGCCAGCAGCCTCCAATTTCGGGTGTGGGAGCGAGACTTGAGTGGAAGAAGGCCCAGAAAAAGCCTAGAAAGAAGAAAACTTCAGAGGTAATAAATAGGATTATACCGTATCGAAGGCCTTTTTGAACGGGAGGGGTGTGGTGGCCTTGAAATGTCCCTTCTCGAACAATATCTCGTCATCATTGGAATATAGTTAGAAGAAGTAGAAGGGTGCCTAGTATGATAAGGGTTATAGAGTTATAGTGAAATCAGATGGCTAGGCCGGAAGTTATTAGAAGGGCGGCGACTGCCCCTGTTAGGGGTCACGGGCTTGGGTCAACTATATGGTATGCGTGTGCTTGGTGGGCCATTATTAGACGTTTTCTTGTAGGTAGAGGCTCATTAGTAAGACGAAAACGTATGCCTGAATTATAGCAACAGCTACTTCTAGAATTGTAAGTAGAAAGAGGATTACTGTTGTTGAAATTGCTACTGCGGGTATTAGAGGGAGTAGGACGAATGCAGCGGTAGCGATTAGTTGCATTAATAGGTGTCCTGCTGTTAAGTTGGCTGTAAGTCGCACTCCTAAGGCGAGAGGTCGAATGAACAAGCTAATTGTTTCGATAATAATTAAGACAGGGATAAGAGGAACGGGGGTACCTTCTGGGAGGAGGTGTCCTAGGGCGGCGGTTGGCTGATTTCGCATGCCTATAAGTACTGTTGCTAGTCAGAGGGGGACGGCCAGGCCCATATTTATAGATAGTTGGGTTGTGGGTGTGAAAGTGTAGGGAAGTAGCCCTAACATGTTTAGGAAAATTAGGAAGATTATTAAGGAAGCAAGAATGAGGGCTCATTTGTGGCCCCCTAAGTTGATAGGGGAGAATATTTGTGACGTGAACTGGCTCAAAAATCAGTTTTGTAGAGTGAGGAGACGATTGCTTAGTCACCGATTAGTAGGGGTAACAAATAGAAGTCAAGGGAGTAATAGTGCGAGAGCGATTAGGGGGATGCCTAGATAAACGGGGCTTATAAATTGATCAAAAAAGCTTAAGTTCATGGTCAGGTTCAGGGCTCTGTTTTTGGTGCTTCCGTGCTTTGGGATGTAGGTTCATTAGGAAATGTATGAGAGAGGGTTTTTGGTACGATTACTGTTAGAAATACTAATCATGAGAAGACTAAAATGGCAAACCAGGGTGAGGGGTTTAACTGGGGCATGTCGCTAAGGGTGGTTGGGAGGCACCAATCTTTAGCTTAAAAGGCTAACGCTGAATACCCAGTTTAGCTTCTTAGCGAGGCATCTTCAAGCATTAGGGTTGATCAGTCTTGGAAATATTTTAGAGGGACTGCTTCTACAACGATAGGTATAAAGCTGTGGTTGGCTCCGCAGATTTCTGAGCATTGTCCGTAGAAGACACCTGGGCGGGAGGCAATGAAGGCTGTTTGGTTTAGGCGACCAGGGACGGCGTCTATTTTTACCCCTAGGGCGGGAACTGCCCATGAGTGGAGGACGTCTTCGGCGGAGACTAGTACTCGAATGGGGGCTTCAGTTGGGACGACCATTCGGTGGTCTACTTCTAGGAGTCGGAATTGTCCTGGGGCCAGGTCTTGTGTGGGGACTATGTAGGAGTCGAAAGCAATTTCCTTGTAGTCGGTGTACTCGTAACTTCAGTATCATTGATGTCCAATTGCTTTAATTGTCAGGTGGGGGTTACTAATTTCATCTATTAGGTAGAGAATGCGTAAAGAGGGGAGGGCAATCAGGATAAGGATGATAGCGGGGAGAATTGTTCAGATGATTTCGATTTCTTGTGAGTCTAAAATATACATGTTTGTTAACTTTGTTGAAACCATGGCGATAATAATGTAAAGCACAAGTGTACTAATGAGGAACACAATTATAAGGGCGTGGTCGTGAAAATGAAGAAGTTCTTCTATGACGGGGGATGCTGCATCTTGAAATCCTAGTTGTGAGGGATGTGCCATTAGCAAGATACGCAGGATTTTAACCTACGATTATGCCTTGACAAGGCAGTGTATTGAGTCAGCTATACTAGTATCTTATGAAGAAAGTGACAGAGTGGCCATGTGGTCGGCTTGAAACCGGTTTAAGGGGGTTCGATTCCTCCCTTTCTCGTTAGTTGGATGCCCGTACTTGTACAAAGGCTGGTTCCTCAAATGTATGGTAAGGCGGGGGGCAGCCGTGTAGTCATTCGATGTTGGTTGCTGTTAATTCAACTGATAATACTTCTCGCTTAGCAGCAAATGCTTCTCAGATAATAAATAAGAATATGATTACGGCGGTTAGGGAAATAAGGGAGCCTAAGGAGGAGACAGTGTTTCAAAGTGTGTAGGCGTCTGGGTAGTCAGAGTATCGTCGAGGCATTCCAGCGAGGCCTAGAAAATGTTGGGGGAAGAATGTAAGGTTAACTCCTACGAACATAACTCCAAAGTGGATTTTAGATCAGGTGCTGTGGAGTGTATAGCCCGAAAGGAGGGGGAATCAGTGGACAAAGCCTGCCATGATTGCGAAGACGGCTCCTATGGAGAGAACATAGTGGAAGTGGGCAACGACGTAGTATGTGTCATGGAGCATAATATCTAAGGAGGAGTTGGCTAGAACAATGCCAGTTAATCCTCCAACAGTAAACAAGAAAATAAAACCTAGTGCTCAAAGTAATGGTGTTTCCCATTTGATTGTTCCTCCATGAAGAGTGGCTAGTCAACTAAAGACTTTAACGCCTGTGGGGATGGCAATAATTATTGTTGCGGATGTGAAGTATGCTCGTGTATCTACGTCCATCCCGACTGTAAACATGTGGTGGGCTCAGACAATAAATCCAAGAAGGCCGATGGCCATTATGGCTCAGACTATTCCTATATAGCCGAAGGGTTCTTTTTTCCCTGCATAGTATGCAACAATGTGAGAAATTATTCCAAAACCCGGGAGAATTAAGATGTAGACTTCTGGGTGACCAAAGAATCAGAATAAGTGCTGGTAGAGAATGGGGTCACCTCCTCCTGCGGGGTCAAAGAAAGTTGTATTTAGATTTCGATCTGTGAGAAGTATTGTAATGCCAGCAGCGAGGACAGGGAGGGAAAGTAGGAGTAGGACAGCTGTAATTAAAACAGCCCACACAAATAGGGGGGTTTGATATTGTGAAATGGCTGGGGGTTTCATATTTAAAATTGTAGTAATGAAGTTGATGGCCCCTAGAATGGAGGAGACTCCGGCCAGGTGAAGGGAGAAAATGGTTAAATCAACTGATGCTCCTGCATGGGCTAGGTTCCCCGCCAGCGGTGGGTAAACAGTTCATCCGGTTCCGGCCCCGGCTTCAACCCCTGAAGATGCTAATAACAAAAGGAAAGAAGGAGGTAGAAGTCAGAAGCTCATATTGTTTATTCGGGGGAAGGCTATGTCGGGTGCGCCAATCATTAGAGGAATTAGCCAGTTTCCAAAGCCTCCAATCATGATTGGTATTACTATAAAGAAAATTATTACGAATGCATGAGCAGTAACGATTACGTTATAAATCTGGTCATCTCCTAAGAGGGCACCAGGTTGGCTAAGCTCAGCTCGAATAAGTAGACTTAATGCTGTGCCTACTATTCCGGCTCAGGCACCAAAGACTAAGTAAAGGGTGCCAATATCTTTATGGTTGGTTGAAAAGAATCATCGTGTAATTGCCACAGGTAAAATGGCTGAGCGTTCAAGCGGTGGATTGTAGCCCCATGTAGAGAGGTTTAACTCCTCTTTTTGCCAAGCTCTGAAGTGTTTAACATATTTGATTGCAAATCTTAAGTAGCGGATTGACGTCTGCCGGGGCTTTCCCCCGCCTTTTCCGCCTTGCAGGCGGGGGAAAGGTAGGCGGATGCTCGCTGGTTAGAGCGCTTAGCTGTTAACTAAGATTTTGTAGGATCGAGGCCTTCCCACCTAGAAAGGCTTTAGCTTAATTAAAGTGTTTGTTTTGCATACAAAAGATGTGGGTTAGTGTCCTGCAAGTCTTATGCAGGGGCTGGGAGGTTTTCACTCCCGCTTAGGGCTTTGAAGGCCCTTGGTCTGGGTTATCCTAAGCCTCTGTTTTAAACCAAAAGAAGGGCCGACACAGCCGGGGTGAGGGGAAGGATAAATGTGGAAAGTAGTACAGCTAGGGAGAGGGGAAGAGTGAGGTGTTGGGTGGAAAAACGCCAAGGGGTCGTGTTGGCGAGGGTGTTGGGTGATATGGTCAGGGTTATTGCATAAGACAGGCGAAGGTAAAAGTACAGACTGAGAAGAGCGGTTAGGGCGGCGACTGTGGCGATGAGGGGGAGTTGTTGTTTGCTGAGTTCTTGTAAAATTATTCATTTGGGGATAAATCCCGAAAGGGGAGGGAGGCCCCCAAGTGAAAGGAGAACCAGGGGGAAAGTAGCTGTTAAGATGGGGGCTTTGGTTCAAGAGGTGGCTAATGTGTTAACGGTGGTAGAGTTGTTGGCTTTAAGCGTAAGGAACGCTGCTGATGTTATTACCAGATACATGGAGAGTGCTAGTAGTGTTAGAGGGGGGAAGTACTTGATGATTAGAATCATTCATCCTAGGTGGGCAATAGAGGAATATGCAAGAATCTTCCGCAATTGTGTTTGGTTTAAACCTCCTCAGCCTCCTACAAGGGTTGAGGCTAGAGCTAGGATGATTAGGGGTGAGTGGTCTTGTAGGGGAATTTGAAGGAGGAGGGCAAAAGGGGCAAGCTTCTGTCATGTTGAGAGGATAAGGCCTGTCGTTAAATCTAGCCCTTGAAGAACCTCCGGGAGTCAAGTGTGTAGGGGGGCCAGGCCGATTTTGAGGGCTAATGCCAGAACAATTATTGTGGTTGGGACGGGGTGAGTTATTAGGTTAATATCTCATTGACCTGTAATTCAGGCGTTAGTGGCGCTGGCGAAAAGGAGGGTTGCTGCGGCCGTTGCTTGGGTTAAGAAATATTTAGTAGTTGCTTCCACTGCTCGGGGGTGGTGATGCTGTGATATAAGGGGGATGATGGCCAGGGTATTAATTTCTAGGCCTATTCAGGCTAGTAATCAATGTGAGCTAGCAAAAGTAATAGTAGTTCCCAAGCCTAGGGCAAATAAAAGGAGTGTTAGGATGTAGGGGTTCATTAGTAGAGGAGGGAATTTAACCAACATGTTTGGGGTATGGGCCCAAAAGCTTATCTTTAGCTGACTTTACTAGGAAGTGGTGTAGTGGAAGCACTAAGAGTTTTGATCTCTTCAGGTAGGGTTCAAGTCCCTTCTTTCTAAGGAGCTGGGGGGATTTTAACCCCCATAATTCACTCTATCAAAGTGATCCTTTAATTCAGGCACGGCTCCATGTTAAGCCTGGGGGGGTAGGCCCGCAAAAGCCACTGGGAGGGAGAGGTGTCAAATAACGAGGGCTAATGTTAGTGGAAGAAAGTTTTTTCAAATGAGGTGTATAAGCTGGTCGTATCGGAAGCGGGGGTATGATGCTCGTACCCACAGGAAGAGCACAGAGAGACAGGTTGCTTTGATTATAAGGTTGATGGTTGTAATTGCCGGGAAGTAGGGAATGAGGGAGGCCCCGAAGAATAATGTGGCGGATAAGGTGTTCATCAGGAGGATGTTGGCGTATTCTGCAAGGAAAAATAGGGCGAAAGGTCCTCCTGCATATTCAACGTTAAATCCGGAGACTAGTTCTGACTCTCCTTCTGTTAGGTCAAAAGGCGCTCGATTTGTTTCTGCGAGGGTTGAAATGTATCATATTGCGGCAAGGGGTCAGGCAGGGACAAGTAGTCATACGCTCTCTTGGGTAGTATTAAAGGTTTGCAGAGTAAATCCGCCTGTGAAGATAATAGCACTTAGAAGAATGAGACCGAGGCTAACTTCATAGGAGATGGTTTGTGCGACTGCTCGTAAAGCCCCGATGAGGGCATATTTTGAATTGGATGCTCAGCCTGAGCCAAGAATGGAGTAGACTGCTAAGCTGGAGAGTGCAAGAATAAATAAAATGCTAAGGTTTAGGTCTGTTACCGGGTGGGGGAGGGGGATGGGGGCCCAGAGGGTGAGGGCTAGTGTAAGGGCTAGTATGGGGGCGAGGAGAAACAGTAGGGGGGAAGAGGAGGATGGGCGTACTTGTGGTTCCTTGATAAAAAGTTTTACTCCGTCTGCGATTGGTTGGAGGAGACCGTAGGGTCCAACGACATTAGGCCCTTTGCGGAGTTGCATGTATCCTAAGACCTTTCGTTCGATGAGGGTAAGGAAGGCGACGGCTAGAAGGACGGGTACCATATATGCGAGGGGGTTGAGGATGTGGGTGATGATAGTGGTGAGCATAGTTAAGGAGAGGATTTGAACCCCTGTCCAAAGAGCTTAGGTCTTTTGCATTTCAGCCGGGCTCTGCCACCTTAACTTGCCTTTTTCTCAGGCGGGGAGGGGGTAAGCCCTTTTGCCTTCTTTAGAGGGCGTCATTAGGTTAGGGTGGGGCTTGCTTGCAGCATGGGCCCCCTCTTTCCGGTCCTTTCGTACTAGGAAAGAGTTACTTCATAGATAGAAACTGACCTGGATTTCTCCGGTCTGAACTCAGATCACGTAGGACTTTAATCGTTGAACAAACGAACCCTTAATAGCGGCTGCACCATTAGGAGGTCCTGATCCAACATCGAGGTCGTAAACCCCCTTGTCGATATGGGCTCTAGAAGGGGATTGCGCTGTTATCCCTAGGGTAACTGGGTCCGTTGATCGGTGTTACCGGATCTTGTTGGTCAGATCTTCTGTTTGTTAGAGCTGTGGCTCTGGCTTTAGGGGGGTAGGCCCGTTCCACGTGGGGGTTTTATGTTTCTCCGCGGTCGCCCCAACCAAAGACAGGGGGACAGGGACCATTTGGTTTATTTCTCGTAAGTGAGGGGGTTTAACGTGGGCTGTCCTGGTGTCTTAAGCTCCATAGGGTCTTCTCGTCTTATGTGGTTATGCCCGCTTCTGCACGGGCAGATCAATTTCATTGACTGGGTAAAGGAGACAGCTTAGCCCTCGTTATGCCATTCATACAGGTCTTTATTTAAAAGACAAGTGATTACGCTACCTTCGCACGGTCAAAATACCGCGGCCGTTAAACTTTTGGTCACAGGGCAGGCGGGACCTCTTATATTTAAGGGGGCGGGAACAAGAGGCGATGTTTTTGGTAAACAGGCGAGGCCAGTGTTTGCCGAGTTCCTTCTTTCTCTTTTTGTCTTTCATGGGGCATTCCTGTGTGGGGTTAACGCTGGGGGGGGGTTGGAAGGTTTTCTTGTTTTTGTTTGGTTATTTCATTACCCTCTGGGGTTGGGAGCGTTAATTTTCATTGGGGTTCGTTATGATTTACACGGATGCATTTGAGAGGGTCTAGGCCCCCTTATTACTCATTCTAGCATTGTCTTGCCCATGGTTGCATGGGCGGGTCTGATAAGTTAAGGGGCATAAGATACTGTAGTCGGTATTACTGGGTTTATATACTTGAGCTTTAACGCTTTTTTTAAGGGTGGCTGCTTTTAGGCCCACCTGGGTACAATTCCTTAGTTCTTTTGATCTTTTACCTTCTTTAAAAGTTGTGTCTCTTTTCAACAGAGCTATCCCTCTGTTGAATAACTCCTTTAATTGTCTCGTGCCCGGGGTGAGGAATGGTCCATTTTGGGTTAAAGAATTTAAAAGGCTGAACTTCTATTCAATTCTCAGGCAACCAGCTATTACTAAGCTCGGTAGGTCTGTCACCTCTACTCAAAGCTCTTCCCACTCTTTTGCCACAGAGACGGGTTCGCCCTACAATAGGCTGTCTTGGAGTAGCTCGCTTAGTTTCGGGGGTTCAAACGTAAAGGGCTCTTTGCTTGAAAGATACTTGCTAAATCATGATGCAAAAGGTACGAGGTTAAGTCTCTGCTTTTTTGTCCTTTACTGGGTTATTTCATTTCTCTTTCAGCTTTCCCTTGCGGTACTTTCTCTATAGCGCCTTGTGTCCTTTTCTGTCTCCCATACTAAGGGGGAAGAATGATTTATTTTTGGGTTAAAAGTAAATATTGGGTTAATTAATGTTGTTTGTTGAATTTTTTAGGTGGGCTAGCTGTTGAGGTCTCAGTGCGGCCCGGCTCGCACGGGCGTCTTCTCGGTGTAAGGGAGATGCTGTACTGCTTAGCTACGCTCTGGGTTTTTCCAAGTACACCTTCCGGTACACTTACCATGTTACGACTTGCCTCCCCTCGTGTTATTATTTAGTATTATTTATCAGTTGTGTTTTTCGGGGAGAGTGACGGGCGGTGTGTGCGCGCTTCAGGGCCATTTTCAGGGGGGCGCTCTACTCCCCTCTTACTGCTAAATCCTCCTTTAGATGCTCATTTCAGTGCAACATCCGTGTTTACTGGCTCAGTAAATGTAGCCCATCTCTTCCCCTCTCGTACGCTACACCTCGACCTGACGTTTTGGGTCTTGCCAATTTTGCTTACTATTAATCCTTCACAGGGTAAGCTGACGACGGCGGTATATAGGCGGGGAAAACAAGGGAGGGTGAGGTTGAACGGGGAGTATCGGTTCTAGGACAGGCTCCTCTAGGGGGGTCTAAAGCACCGCCAAGTCCTTTGGGTTTTAAGCTGGGGCTCGTTGTTCCCTGGCGAATGGTTGGTATGTTGATACATTTTTGTTTAGGGCAAGGCATAGTGGGGTATCTAATCCCAGTTTGTATCCTAGCTTTCGTGGGTTCATATTGGGTTAAAGTCACTTTCGTTGGAGGTCTTCCTGCCTTCGGTCACGTATGACAGTATCGAAGGTGTTCGGCTTTAGTTTAAAAATTATTAACCACTCTTTACGCCGGTTTTTGTCAACTTGGGCCTCTCGTATAACCGCGGTGGCTGGCACGAGTTTAACCGGCCCTCTTGATATTAACTAAGTCGAGTTTTCACTCATAGCTTAATGTTTATTACTGCTGAGTGCCCGTGGGGGGGTGGCTAAGCAAGGTGTCATGGGCTAAAGTTATTGTGCCTGATACCGGCTCCTATTCTCCAGTTGTGTGGTGAAGGCAGGGCATTCTCACGGGAGTGCGGAAACTTGCATGTATAAATTTTATCAAAGCTGACATTAAAGTCAGGACCAAGCTTATGTGCTTACGAGACTTTCTAGGGACTATCTTAACATCTTCAGTGTTATGCTTTAGTTAAGCTACGTTAGC